CTCATTAAATGATAAAAATAAGAAACTAATCCGCACCACTTCTACAACGCCAGATATTCCTTGAATAGCTGTACGTTCTTTTATAGATCAGACAAAGTAATTGAAGTTAAATCAGACAGAATAATTGAGGTCTTATTCATATTATTATGGATGGGTTAAATAAAAAATCTAGGGATTAAAAAAAAAATTCGAGTAGGGCTTCATTGAGATTTTAAAGTTGTTAAGATACTTATTTCGGATGAGCCGAGCCAATAGGATGAACTAAAAAAGTTCTGCATCATGAACTATGTCTCGCGCACATCAACATCGAAGGAAATGAATAAAATATGAAAGAAAATACAAAGAAATGAAATGAAAGAAGGGGTCGGATTCTATTTGTAATGTATCTGAGATTTCTTTTGGCTAGTTCTACCCCTCAATTTCCCTAGACTAGACTTTTTGGTTTTTCAACCAACTCGAATATTATTGAAGAAGTATTAACATTTGTGAGTCGAGAAAAAAAAAAAAGAAAAAAATGGAATAATTTATTTTTTTACATACTTTCTATATACATAGAACGTACATATATTCTTTATTCATCTAGAAAGAGTATATCTCCAGACACCTAGATGGATAAAAATGTATGATGATCTAGACTACTAAGAAATATGTATGTTGACCCATATTCATTTTAATGAATTTAATAGATACTCATACAAATTAATCATGTGCCAGGAACCAGATTTGAACTGGTGACACGAGGATTTTCAGTCCTCTGCTCTACCAGCTGAGCTATCCCGACCATTCGTGACGCATCATCCTCATTTTAAGAGATTACTTGAGTATATGTCAACTAAAAAAAAAAGACGAAAAAAAAAATAGTTTGATCCAAGCCCTGTAATTTCTTGGATCTTCCAAAATAAGACTTTGTATGTTTCAGTCGGAGTAATGATATGTATTGTTAATCAGTCAAATGAGGATTCCTTGCTCAAAGATAAGATGCTCATTTGTACGTTTATCATATAGAAACCAAATTTTACGTCTATCATATATATTCCATTACATATTCCAACACTTGTGATAAGAAAAAGCAAAATTCCACTCAGATCCGTTTGTGAAAGAATAGAATGAATAAGAAACATAACGAATTTGGAACCACTAAAAAAAAAAGAGGATATAGGATAAATAATTAGAGAGTTAAACGGGCCTTTTGGGGATAGAGGGACTTGAACCCTCACGATTTCTAAAGTCGACGGATTTTCCTCTTACTATAAATTTCATTGTTGTCGGTATTGACATGTAGAATGGGACTCTATCTTTATTCTCGTCTGATTAATCTATTCTTCAAAAGATCTATCAGACTATCATGGAGTGAATGATTTGATCAATTCATATTCGATTCTTTCTTCAACTTGGAATCGATTCACATCTTTTATTTGTCATATAAATATTAAAAAATAGAGATTTTGGGTCTGTCTGGTCTAATCAATTGAAATAGTATTTCAGTACGTATACGTATGCTCATCCTTGATCCTTTCTTTTCTGGAGTTTCGATGGAAGGATCTCTTTACTAACCAAACGAAATCTTTACTAACGAAACGAAATGTCGTCAACTCCATTTGTTAGAACAGCTTCCGTTGAGTCTCTGCACCTATCCTTTTTTTATTCTCCCTTTCTGAACTCTTCTTGGTTTTCCGAAAACAGGATTTGGCTCAGGATTGCCCATTGTTAATTCCAGGGTTTCTCTGAATTTGAAAGTTATCACTTGGTAGGTTTCCATACCAAGGCTCAATCCAATTAAGTCCGTAGCGTCTACCAATTTCGCCATATCCCCCCCCTTTTTTCTTTGAGATTAGAATCTCATTAGGATGTTTTTTCTTTTCATTTAAATTATGAGAATTATGCCGGAACTGTTGAATTCGTTAGATACCGATTCCTATACCGAAAAATGTTTCTTTCTATTTGTATTTCAGATACCCATATTTTGTCCAATCAGAAATAATTCTATCATTTCTGTATTCGCAATTCAATATACATGGATATATACCACATATATATATTTTAGATGCCTCTCCTTCTAGCGTTTTTCTCATGCAATTTGGAATACTCGAACGGTCGATTCTTTTTTTTCGTCTTAGTTTTAACCTTTCCGAAGGAATGTTTCATTATGATCGGAATTGAGCCTTTACCTTTCTTTCATTTGTTTTTATTCTTATCTTTTTTTCTTAGAACGGATAGGTCCTATATAACATAACTAAAGATAACTAAAATGGATGGAAATCTCTTATTTTTTTAGATTAAATAAAAAAGAAATCTATTTCTATTTATTAATTTAGAATAGCTAGTTAGAATAGCTAGACCTAATGTAATGGCTATAAATAATCATTCTATTAATTTCATAATTTCAAATTAATTTAGAAAAGAATTCGAGTTATTTCTATTCTATATTATTATTATTTATTTATATATTTATATTAATTAAAAGAATATTCAATATATTTAAATATATTCATTTGCTAAT